AATCATAGTGGAAATTTGGGAATAAGTGGGTTATTAATTTGGATGGTGTGGTGTTTTTAATGTGGTTGGTAAACACAGGGATATGTAGTCATATACGCGTGGCATTGTTAGCCACTATATAAGCTCACACACTAACCACCAACATCATGAATATAACAGTAAGTGTAGGGCCAAAAGTAACAAAATTTGTAAAAAAATGTAGCAAACGTCCTGTAGTATCTAATATTTTGTAAGTTTTTTTTTAATTCACGTACCTCACTAATATTTTTTTTGTCCCGCATTTGCTGTAATTGTAAAAGGCAATTTTTTGAAAGCTAATTTGCTTTTTGGGTTTCAGCACGCGAAAAATGCACTCGGCCCCGTTTTTGGGGTTTTTCGGGAAAAAATGCCGTTTGCATCGCCGTGGGGGGAGGGGGGGTTTTTGAAAAAATTTTTTAAGCAATTTTTCAACTTAACTCCTCGTTTTAAACGGCCCGGACACTGACTCAAAACCTTCGACTTTACGATATTACGTTTTTGTCTGAGTTGTGTTATTCTTAAAAAATTTAATATGTCTTTTTTAACCTATTGTTAAATTCTTCGAAAGGATAATCTTTACAGGTTTAATGATTAACCTGACTTTGACCCTTCAATAGGTATACCTGACCGAGTGCTCCGGGGAAGTTAAGAGTAGCCGAGATAAACCACTGGATGGGAAGGGATGTACCACCTTAGAGAGAGAGTACCGGACGCAGCGGGAGCGGAGCTAGAGCGAGCGCCGAGCGCAGACGGAGCGGAGACGAGGCCGAGACGGAGCGGAGACGACCAGTGTGGATGCTTAGACTCCCCCCCCCAAAATCCTCCCCAGGTAAAGGAATGATAGTATCTCCCCCGGTCCGTCATGGAGCGAAGAGATTGGGTTGTAAGTTGGAGAGACCTTCGCCTTAGGGAGCCGGAAAGAATGTGCTGAGCGTCTATTCACCGCCAGGGTGAACGAAGGTCTCGAACAACTAACCCAAGCCGCACGCGGAATAGGAGCCGGTTGTCAGTGGTGAGATGCCTTACAGGTGAACGGGTATGGGTGGAGCGCAGCCGGGCAAGTGCCCCGCCGCTTGCCGCCAATAAGAGATACCTTGCCTTAGGAATGGTGCCTGGGTGCCACCTGGGGCAGGCACCGGGGGGCACGGACGCTTAGTCCTGAGATGAAAGCCCGGGAGGTGAGACAAAGGTACGCAGTTCAGTGAAGGATCCAATGGGGCTGGATCGTGGCAAGTTGGGGGATGTTGAGCTTAGTATTATGCCCGATAAGAATATTATGTTATAAAACATTGGAGTGCCAAGAGATGGGTATTAAGGAAAGGAATATTGTTGGATAGGGCTTGGAGGCCCTATCCAACAATGTAATGTGTTATTGAATAGTACTTCAACAATCAACCAGATTAATGAATTATAGACGGATTAAGCTTAATCTAAATGTTATTGAATATTGGATCTTAAATTAAATTGGAATAATTTGACTATAGTTATAAAACTGTTGATCTTAAAGGGATGTTCAATAATAATTAGTTCTGAACAGTCAGCATCGATGATAAGCAAAACTTAGTATACTTAATATAATGTAAGTTTAATGTTTTGCCGATGTAGGAATGAAATGTGAGGAAGTTTAATAAAATGAAGTGAATCAGGTAATATACTCTATGAGTATGTAATGAAGCTGTGGAAAATCGTTTAATGGGGATTAAACATAGTATGTAATGATAATAGTGGTAAATCGATTAATGCTGATTAAGCATAGTGTATATAATAGTGTATGTATAGTTATAGGGGATAAATAGTTTTATGTTGGATGTAAAATTATACATAGTATGTATTTATGTACGATATACATATTATGTGGTCTGACTATCTTTGCACTGAATTAGGCAGGTTTTTTCGGGTCATTGTTCAGGAAATAGTTTAATGAAAAATCTTGGCTTTGGGAGCCAAGGATAAGGGTTTGGCCCCCTTTTTCCTGATATTGGGTGTGTTTTGGGGAGGAATCTCACCTCCGACCTTCGGTTTACAAGACCGACGCCTTAAATACTGGGCCACCAGAACAAATAATAGTGGTTTTTAGAGGTTTAGTATTTTGTTTTCTCATCAACCAGCGATTGGGAAAAGAACTAAGAAGAAGGAGAAATAGGTAATGGAGGCGATTTGGCCAATAATGATAAAGGGTTGTTCTACGGGCTGTCCACCAATTCATGTCAGGATGATGGTGTTTGTTACTAGAAGTCAGAAGAGGAGCTGTGTGATTGGGCGAAAGGTAAGACTTCGTTGTTTAGAGGTGTGGAGTATTGGGACTAAAAAGAGGATAAGGATTGAGAAAGCGAGTGCGAGAACTCCTCCTAGTTTGTTAGGGATAGAGCGTAGGATAGCATAGGCAAAGAGGAAGTACCACTCTGGTTTGATATGGGGTGGTGTAATAAGAGGGTTAGCTGGAATGAAGTTTTCGGTATCCCCTATGAGGTTTGGCATAAATAGGGCTAAGAGGGTGAGTAGGAGTAGAAGAATGAAGAATCCTAGTAGATCTTTATATGAGTAGTAAGGGTGAAAGGGGATTTTGTCTGTGTTAGAGTCTAGGCCGGTTGGATTGTTTGAACCTGTTTCATGAAGGAAAAGAAGGTGAACTATAGTTAGAGCTGCAATAACAAAGGGAAGGAGAAAGTGAAATGTGAAGAATCGAGTTAATGTTGCGTTGTCTACTGAGAAACCCCCTCAAATTCACTGAACTAATATATTTCCGACATAAGGAAGGGCTGAAAGTAGGTTGGTAATAACGGTTGCCCCTCAGAATGATATTTGTCCTCAGGGAAGGACATAGCCTACGAAGGCAGTAGCTATTAATAACACTAAGATGATTACTCCAATATTTCAGGTTTCTTTGTAAAGATAAGAGCCATAATAAAAACCTCGAGCGACATGGAGATAAACACAGATGAAAAATATGGAGGCGCCGTTAGCATGGATGTTGCGAATTAATCAGCCGTAATTTACGTCTCGACAAATATGTGCAACTGAGGAGAATGCTGAGGAGATGTCTGCAGTGTAATGTATAGCTAGGAATAACCCTGTAAGGATTTGAATGATTAGGCAAAGACCTAGTAAAGAGCCAAAGTTCCATCAGGTGGAGATATTGGTTGGAGCTGGTAGGTCGATTAGGGAGTTATTAATGATTTTAAATAAGGGGTGTGTTTTACGAATGTTTGTAGCCATTAAGGTAGGTTCTTATAGTTGAATAACAACAACAGTTTTTCAGATTGGAGGTCTTAGTTAAAGTCTAGGTAAGAATAATGACATACATAGTATTGGTTTTAATAGTAAGTTTCGTTTTAGGTTTGGTGGCTGTAGCCTCAAACCCTTCTCCTTATTTTGCTGCATTAGGGTTAGTAGTTTCTGCTGGGGTGGGTTGTGGTTTATTGGTTGGGTTTGGTAGTTCTTTTTTATCTTTAGTATTATTTTTAATTTATTTAGGTGGAATAATGGTTGTATTTGCTTATACAGCTGCATTAGCTGCTGAGCCTTATCCGGAGTCTTGGGGGGATTGATCTGTTTTAGTCTATGTGGTTGGGTATTTTTGTATTCTTTTTTGGATGGGAGCAAATTTTGTGGGTGATTGAAACTGGGGTGGTTGAGTGGGTGGTGAGGAATGTATGGAAATAGGAATGATTCGTGGTGATTTTAGTGGTGTAGCGATGTTATATTCTTGGGGAGGGGGTATGTTGATTTTAGGTGGTTGAATGTTACTTTTGACTTTATTTGTAGTGTTAGAGTTAACACGTGGAGTGTCTTGGGGTGCTTTACGTACTGTTTAGAATAATAGTAGAGGTAGTATTGTAAATAGGACAAGGGTTAGGAGGAATAAGAGTATATATGTTTTGATAAAGCCTTGTTGAGGGGAAGTTGTTAGTTTGATTATTGTTGTTTGTTGGATTATTGGACTTTTTGGGCCAATTTTTTCGTTTCATGAGAGGTCAATGGTTTGTGTTGAGATGGTTTGGGCTCAGGCTAAGCTGAGTTTTGGGAGATATCGGTGAGTAATTGTTGGGAAATAGCCTAGTATATTAGAGAAGTTGTAGATAAGGGGGTTAGGGTGGACTTTGAGTTGGGCGGAGGTAAGGTTGGCTAGTTCTAAGGCTAAGATAAGACCTAAGAAGGTTACTAGGAGGGCGGAGAGTTTTAGAAGTGGGGATATTGTTATGATTTGTGTTTTTATAGGTGGTATATTAGATGTAATGATTAAGCCAGCGACAATACTTCCATAAGCAAGGCGTTTAATTGGGTTAATTAATAGGGAGTTGTTCTCGTTAATTGGTGTAAGAGTTTGGAATCGTGGGTGTTTTATGAGGGAAAAGAAGACTAAGCGAAGACTGTAGATAGCGGTAAAGGAGGTGGCCAATAAGGTTAGAATTAGGGCTCAGGCGTTTAGGTAAGATGTGTTTATTGCTTCAATGATTGCGTCTTTTGAAAAGAAACCGGATAGGAATGGTACACCGGTAAGGGCTAGGCTGCCGATTATGATTGAGGATGAAGTAAAGGGAAGAAGGTTGTGTATTCCTCCTATTTTTCGAATGTCTTGTTCATCATTTAGGCTGTGAATAATAGAACCTGAACATAGGAAGAGCATTGCTTTAAAGAAGGCATGTGTACAAATATGTAGGAAAGCTAGTTGTGGTTGATTAAGGCCAATGGTAACTATTATAAGACCTAGTTGGCTAGATGTAGAGAAAGCGATGATTTTTTTAATGTCATTTTGGGTTAGTGCACAGGTAGCAGTGAAGAGTGTAGTTAATGCCCCTAAACATAGACAGAGGGACAAGACTGGTTGGTTATTTTGTATTAGTGGATGAAGGCGAATTAGTAGGAAGATTCCTGCAACAACTATTGTACTTGAGTGAAGTAGGGCAGAGACAGGGGTAGGACCTTCTATGGCTGCTGGTAGTCAGGGATGTAGACCAAATTGGGCCGATTTTCCAGCAGCTGCTAATACTAGACCTAGAAGAGGAAGGGTGAGGTCTATGTTTTTAGAGAGGAAGAATAGCTGTTGGATTTCTCATGAGTTGAGATTTATAGCAAGTCATGCTATAGCTATGATTAGGCCAATGTCTCCAATGCGATTGTAGATAACAGCTTGAAGGGCAGCGGTGTTTGCATCGGTTCGGCTTAATCATCAGCCAATAAGGAGGAATGATATAATTCCTACACCTTCCCAGCCAATAAATAATTGGAAGAGGTTGTTTGCGGTAATGAGGATAAGTATTGCGATTAGAAATAAGAGGAGATATTTGAAGAATTTATTAAGGTTAGGATCCGAATGTATATATCATAGGGCAAATTCTAGGATAGATCAGGTAACATAAAGGGCCACGGGGACAAAGATAATGGAATAACAGTCAAATTTGAAGCTTATGTTAATGTCAATGGTTTCGAGGTTAATTCAATTTCAGTTGGTTGTGATGGACTCCATGCCTTGGTCTAGGAAGATGAATAGTGGAAGTAGGCTGATGAAAAAGGAAAGTTTTACAGCGGTTTTAACAGAGATTGCGGTTTGGGTGCGGCTTGGGGGTGTTTTAGTGGGAAATATTGTTAATATTAGTGGGTAAGATAGGACTAGGAAAATTAGTAGGAATGATGTGTTAAAGGTTAGTGGGTTTATCATAGTTTTAGCTTGGAGTTGCACCAAGAGTTTTTGGTTCCTAAGACCAATAGATGACTATTATCTTTCTAAAACTTCAAGAAAACCATGGATTTGAACCATGGATGAAGAAGTTAGCAGTTTCTTTGGTCCCAGACTTTTCTTGGGTGGTTAAAAAGGGTTTAACTTTTATTTTTAGAACCACAATCTAATGTTTTTGTTAAACTATAACTACAGAATGTTCAGCTTAAAATTAATTCTGGTTTGGTAATTAGTAGAAGAGTTGGAGTTAAATGGAGATATATGAGTAGATGTTCTCGTGTGTGAGAGGGGTTTATGAGAACAAGGTGTTGGGGAAGAGGTCCACGTTGTGTTATAATAAATATATATAGGGAGTAAGAGGCGGTTAATATAACGCCTAACCCGGTAATGATAATAGTTCATTGGGATCATTTGAATAGGGAGGAAATAATAAGTAGTTCGCCTATGAGGTTAGGAAATGGGGGTAGAGCTAGATTTGCAAGGTTAATCAGGAATCATGAGGTTGCTATTAGTGGCAGGATGATTTGGAGACCTCGGGTAAGAATAAGTGTTCGGGTGTGAGTTCGTTCGTAGTTGGTGTTGGCTAGGCAGAAGAGTGCGGATGAGATAAGACCATGGGCGATTATTAGGGCGGTCGCTCCAGCAAAACTTCATGGTGTTTGAATGAGGATTGCTGCTGCTACAAGGCCTATGTGGCTGACAGAAGAGTAGGCAATTAGGGATTTGAGATCTGTTTGGCGTAGGCATGTAGAGCTTGTTATAATAATTCCTCATAAGGCTAGAATTAGGAAGGGGAAGGCTATTTCTTTTGTTAGAGGGGTAAGGATAGGAATAATTCGTATTATTCCATATCCTCCGAGTTTTAGTAGAATTGCGGCTAGAACTATGGAGCCGGCGATAGGGGCCTCTACATGGGCTTTGGGTAATCAGAGATGGACACCATAGAGAGGTATTTTAACTAGGAATGCGATTAGGCAAGCAGCCCATCAAAATTTGTTTGTTCATGAGTTGGGGTTAGTAAGTTGAGGGTATTGGAGTGTTAGTATTGAGAGCGAACCGAAGTCATTTTTTAGTGAGAGAAGGGCAATTAAAAGGGGAAGGGAGCCAGCGAGTGTGTAAAACAGGAAGTAAGTTCCTGCATTTAATCGTTCGGTTTGGTTACCTCAGCGGGTGATAATAATGAGTGTTGGGATGAGGGTTGCTTCAAATATAATATAAAATAGGATTATTTCGGTAGCACTAAAGGCTATAATCAATAGGAGTTGGAGGGTAATAAGGAGGTTAATGTAGGTACGTTGTCGTATATGTGGTTCGTTGTTGAGATGGTTTTGGCTAGCAAGTAGTATTAGTGGGAGCAATCAGCAGGTTAGTATTAGGAGCGGAGATGATAGGGGGTCTACGGCGAAATAGGAGTTGGAGAAGTCTCAGCCAATTTCTGTATTTCATTTAAATCAATATAGACTGATAAATGCGATGAGGAAGCTATGAGCAGTAGAGAGGCTTCATAGTCATTTTTTGGGGATGAGTCATGAAGTTGGGTAGAGTATAATTGTGGGAATAATAATTTTTAACATTGTAGTAAGTTTAGGTTTTTTAATATGTCTGAGCCATGGGTGCGGGTAGTGGCTACTAGGAGGGCTAAGCCTGAGCTTGCCTCGCAAGCGGAAAAGGTTAGTAGGATTATGGGTATAATGGAACAATTTGGAGAGGCCATAGAGATAGATCAGAGAGAGGTAGCAATAAAAAGTGATAGTATTATTCCTTCCAGACAGATAAGAGCAGATAAGAGATGGGAACGATTGAGGGTTAAGCCTGCAAGACTTAAGAGAAATGTAGAGGAAATGATGAAGTGGATGGGGGACATAAGATACTTATGGACTTTCACCATAATTTATTGAGCCGAAATCAATGGTCTTGGTTTTGGACTAAGTATCTGTTATTATTCTGCTCATTCTAGACCCCCTTGTAATCACTCATAGACTAGGCCTAGTGTTAGGAGAAGAAGAATAAGTGTTGCTCATAGGGAAGTGATGAGGGGGGAGTCAAGCTGATTTCCTCATGGTAGTGGAAGAAGGAGGGCGATTTCTAGGTCAAATAGAAGAAATAGAATGGCAACTAGGAAGAAGCGTAAAGAGAATGGCAGACGTGCAGTGCCTAGTGGATCAAAGCCACATTCGTATGGGGATAGTTTTTCTATATCTGGGTTAAGGGTAGGCAATCAGAAGGCTAAGGTTGCTAATATTAGGGAGATGAGGGCCGTAAGGGTGATAATAAATATGACAAGGCTCATTACTTTTCCTTGGATTTTAACCAAGATTAAATGATTGGAAGTCATTTGTACTAGTTTATACTAGAAAAGTAATTATGAACCTCATCAATAGATTGAAACATAAAGGAATAACCAGACTACATCGACAAAATGTCAGTATCATGCAGCGGCTTCAAAGCCAAAGTGATGTTTAGATGTGAAGTGGTATTGGATTTGTCGTAAGAAACAGATTATTAGGAATGTAGATCCGATAATCACATGTAGTCCGTGGAAGCCTGTAGCAACAAAGAACGTAGTTCCGTAGATGCCATCTGCGATAGTAAACGGAGCTTCATAGTATTCTATGGCTTGGAGTGCGGTGAAATAAAGACCGAGGATGATTGTGAGAGCAAGGGCCTGAGTAGCTTCTTTTCGGTTCCCTTCTATGATACTATGATGGGCTCAAGTAACTGTTACCCCTGAGGCGAGAAGTACGGCAGTATTGAGAAGTGGAACTTCAAAGGGATCTAGTGGGTGGACGCCTGTGGGTGGTCAGCAACCGCCAAGTTCAGGGGTTGGAGCCAAGCTTGAGTGGTAAAAAGCTCAGAAGAACCCAATAAAGAAGAAGACTTCTGATGTAATAAATAGGATTATTCCATATCGTAGTCCTTTTTGGACAGGTTGTGTATGATGGCCTTGAAAGGTCCCTTCTCGAATTACGTCTCGTCATCATTGAAGTATCGTTAAGACAAGGAGTAATAAGCCTAAGTAGAGTAGGGAGAGAGTGTGAAAGTGAAATCAAATAGCTAAGCCCGAGGTTATAAGGAGAGCTGCTACTGCCCCTGTTAGTGGTCATGGGCTTGGGTCAACTATGTGGTATGCATGTGCTTGGTGGGCCATTTATTTAGACATTTTCTTGTAGGTAAAGACTTAAGAGGAGAACAAATACATAGGCTTGGATTATAGCTACAGCAACTTCTAGGATTGTAAGGAGAAATAAAATGAGTGAGGTAAGAGCAGCAATTGAGGGTATAATAGACATTAGGACGAATGCTGCGGTTGCAATTAGCTGTATAAGGAGATGTCCTGCTGTGAGATTAGCTGTTAGTCGGACTCCAAGGGCTAAAGGTCGGATAAATAGGCTAATAGTTTCGATGATGATAAGAACTGGGACTAAGAGGGTGGGTGTACCTTCGGGTAGAAAATGGCTGAAGGCAATCGTTGGTTGGTTGAGCATTCCAATTAGGACTGTGGTAAGTCAAAGGGGAAGGGCAAATGCCATATTTAAGGAGAGTTGTGTTGTAGGGGTAAATGTATAGGGAAGTAAGCCTAGAAGATTTATAGTAATAAGAAAGAGTATGAGTGCTGTAAGAATTACTGCTCATTTATGTCCGCCAAGGTTTAGTGGTTGTATCAGTTGATGGGTGAATCGGTTAATAAATCATGTTTGGATGGTGATAAGGCGGTTGTTTAGTCATCGTTTGGGTGATGTAGGAAAGGCAAATCAGGGTGAAATAATAGCAAGTATGATTAGGGGAATTCCAAGTAATGATGGGCTTATAAACTGGTCAAAAAAGTTTAGGCTCATGGTCAGTTTCAGGGGTTTGGTTTGGATTTTTGGGTGTTTTTTGTAGTTGGGTGGTTGTTGAATAGATAGGATATAATCTTGCCCGGTATAAGGAGTAGGAAGAATATTCATGCAAATAAGAAAATTATGAACCATGGGTTTGGGTTAAGTTGGGGCATATCACTAAGGGTGGTTGGGAGATCACCATTTTTAGCTTAAAAGGCTAATGCTAGACCCAGTTTAGCTTCTTAATGAAAGTTCTTCAAGTATTAGTGAGGATCAGTTCTCGAAGTGTTCTAGTGGGACTGCTTCAACTACAATGGGTATAAAACTATGATTAGCTCCGCAAATTTCAGAGCATTGGCCGTAAAAGACCCCTGGACGAGAGATAATAAAGGCTGTTTGATTAAGGCGTCCGGGTACTGCGTCAATTTTTACTCCTAGTGCTGGGACTGTTCATGCGTGAAGAACATCTTCTGCAGTGACTAGTACTCGGATGGGGGATTGTATTGGGACTACTATTCGGTGATCTGTTTCTAGTAGGCGGAACTGTCCTGGAGAGAGATCTTCTGTTTGGATTATATAGGAATCGAATTCTAAGTTTTGATAGTCGGTGTATTCATAACTTCAGTATCATTGATGACCTAGGGCTTTAATTGTAATATGGGGGTCATTGATTTCATCTATTAGATAAAGGATACGTAAGGATGGTAAGGCAATTATAATTAGGATAACTGCGGGAACGATAGTTCAGACAATTTCAATTTCTTGGGAGTCTAAAATATATTTGTTGGTTAGTTTAGTTGAAACTGTTGCTACAATAACATAGAGAACTAAGGAGCTGATAAGAAACACAATCATTAGGGTATGATCGTGGAAGTGTAATAATTCTTCCATAACGGGGGAAGCTGCATCTTGAAAACCTAGTTGCGATGGATGTGCCATATTCAAGACTCGTGGGAGTTAAACCCGCAATTTCACCCTGACAAGGTGATGTAATAGTATTTTACTAGAATCTTAAGAAAGTGACAGAGTGGTTATGTGGTTGGCTTGAAACTAACTAATGGGGGTTCAATTCCTTCCTTTCTTGTAAGTTAATAAGCCTGTTGAACTTGAACGAATGCTGGTTCTTCGTATGTGTGGTAAGGTGGTGGACATCCGTGTAGTCACTCTACGTTTGTATGAGGTAGTTCAATGTTAAGGATTTCGCGTTTTGATGCGAATGCTTCTCAGAGAATAAATACCATAATAATCACAGCAATTAGTGAGATTAAAGAGCCAATGGATGAGATTATATTTCAGAAGGTGTAAGCATCTGGATAATCTGAGTATCGTCGTGGTATACCAGCTAAGCCTAGAAAATGTTGTGGGAAGAATGTTATATTAACTCCTACAAACATAACTAGGAACTGTGTTTTTGTTCAGGCCGAGTGGAGGGTGTAACCTGTAATGAGGGGGAATCAATGGACGAAACCTGCTATAATAGCAAATACAGCTCCCATTGATAAAACATAGTGGAAGTGTGCTACAACATAATAGGTGTCATGAAGAACTACATCTAGGGATGAGTTGGCTAGTACAATGCCAGTTAGGCCACCTACAGTAAATAAGAAGATAAAGCCAAGGGCTCAGAGAAGGGGTGTTTCCCATTTAATAGAGCCACCATGAAGAGTAGCTAGTCAGCTAAAGACTTTTACCCCCGTTGGGATGGCAATAATTATAGTTGCAGAGGTGAAATAAGCTCGTGTGTCAACATCTATTCCGACTGTGAATATATGATGGGCTCAAACAATAAAACCAAGTAGACCGATTGCTATTATTGCTCAGACTATGCCTATATAACCAAACGGTTCTTTTTTGCCTGAATAATAGGCTACAATGTGGGAAATCATTCCAAAACCTGGAAGAATTAAAATGTAAACTTCTGGGTGTCCAAAGAATCAGAAGAGGTGTTGATAAAGAATTGGGTCTCCTCCTCCTGCAGGGTCAAAGAAGGTTGTATTGAGGTTACGGTCGGTGAGAAGTATTGTGATACCTGCTGCTAAGACGGGAAGGGATAATAATAGGAGTACGGCTGTAATGAGGATCGATCAGACGAAAAGGGGTGTTTGATACTGTGAGATTGCTGGTGGTTTTATGTTAATAATTGTAGTAATAAAATTAATGGAGGCAAGGATGGAGGAAACACCGGCGAGATGCAGTGAAAAGATTGCCAGGTCTACTGAAGCACCAGCATGTGCTAGATTGCCAGCTAATGGAGGATAGACTGTTCAACCTGTTCCGGCCCCAGCCTCTACCCCGGCAGAGGCCAGAAGTAACAGAAAGGATGGTGGTAGAAGTCAGAAACTTATGTTGTTTATTCGAGGAAAGGCTATGTCTGGGGCGCCGATTATTAGGGGAACCAGTCAATTACCAAAGCCACCAATTATAATAGGTATTACCATGAAGAAGATTATTACGAAGGCATGGGCAGTAACAATCACATTATAGATCTGATCATCACCTAGTAGTGCGCCTGGTTGGCTTAGCTCCGTTCGAATGAGTAGGCTAAGTCCAGTGCCCACTATCCCTGCTCATGCACCGAAGACCAAATAAAGGGTGCCAATATCTTTGTGGTTAGTAGAGAAAAACCAACGATGAATTGCTGCCACAGGTAAGATGGCTGAGAGTTAAGCGGCGGATTGTAGCTCCGTAGAGAGAGGTTTAAACCCTCTTCTTATCAAAGAGCCCTGCAGTATAAGCATACATAGGATTGCAAATTCTAGAAAGGAGAATAGGCTTCTCCCGGGGCTTCTCCCGCCCTACTCCCCCCCCGGCGGGAGAAGCCTAGATAAAAGTTCGCTGGATTGAACGCTTAGCTGTTAACTAAGATTTTATAGGATCGAGGCCTATTTATCTAGTATGAGATTTTAGCTTAATAAAAGCACTTGGGTTGCATTCAAGAGATGTGAGATAAAGTCTTGCAGGTCTTAGCAGAAATTAAGAGGTTTTCACTCTTATTTAAAGCTTTGAAGGCTTTTGGTTTAGTTAAACCTAAATTTCTTAGGTAACTAGTGATAAGGTGAGAGGAGTAAGTGGAAGTATAAGGAGTGAGAGGGGAATTATAAGGCTTAGGGTTAGGGTAGATTGAGTAGTTTTTGTTCGTCATGATGAGGAAGAGGTGATTGGGTTTGGGGGTAGAGTGAGGGTGATTGCATAAGAGAGACGAAGGTAAAAGAATAAGCTAAGTAATGCTGCTAGGGCTATGATTGTTGCGGGAATAAGGAGGTTTTGTTTGGTTATTTCTTGAAGGATAAGTCATTTGGGTATAAAACCTGTGAGGGGAGGAAGTCCTCCTAAGGAGAGGAGGGTAAGCATAGTCATGGTTATTAGGAGTGGTGATTTGGTTGATGAGATAGCGATTGAGTTAATTTTTGTGGTGTTGTTAGTGTTGAATATAAGAAATAGGGATGAAGTTATTATGATATAGATGGTTAAGTTGAGGAGGGTAAGATTAGGTGAATAGTGTAGGATTACGACTATTCAACCAATATGAGCAATTGATGAATATGCTAGGATTTTTCGTAGTTGTGTTTGGTTAAGGCCCCCTCAACCTCCGATAAGGATTGATGAAATTCCTATGAGTATTAGTAATGTTGGATTAAGAAGATGATAAAGTTGAAGTAAGATTGCGAATGGTGCTAGTTTTTGTCATGTAGATAGGATAAGTCCAGTGAACAGGTTAAGTCCTTGGAGTACTTCTGGCAGTCAGAAGTGTAAGGGTGCTAGGCCAATTTTTAGGGCTAGGGCAAGGGAGGTAAGTGTGGCAGAGATTGGCGAAGTGATTTCAGTGATGTTTCACTGGCCTGTCAGTCAGGCGTTGATAACCCCAGCAAATAGTAATGTAGCGGAAGCAGTAGCCTGTGTGAGGAAGTATTTTGTAGTAGCTTCTGTTGCTCGTGGATGGTGTTGGTAAATCATGAGGGGAATGATAGCTATTGTGTTAATTTCTAATCCAACTCAGACTAATAATCAGTGTGAGGCAGTGAATGTTATTGTGGTGCCCAATAATAGGCTAAGAACTGTGATAGGGAGAATTAGTGGGTTCATTAGTAGAGGAAGGATTTTAACCAACATGTTTGGGGTATGGGCCCAAAAGCTTGAAATTAGCTGACTTTACTTTAGGAAGTAGTATAATTGGAAGTACGAAGAGTTTTGATCTCTTGGGAATAGGTTCGAATCCTGTTTTTCTAGGAATAAGGAAAGGGAATGGCTTTAACATTCATTATTCACTCTATCAAAGTGACCCTTTAATTCAGGCACATTTCCTTTTATGTTATTGGGGGCAAACTGGCTATGGCTGTTGGAAGGGTGATATGTCATAAAATAAGGGCTAATGTGATGGGTAGAAAACTTTTTCAGACGAGATGTATGAGTTGGTCATATCGGAATCGTGGGTATGAGGCTCGAATTCATAAAAATAATAGGGTTAACAGGGTTGCTTTTAATATGAGATTGAGGGTGGTTAGTTGGGGGAGACATGGGTTATATGATATACCTAGGAATAGGATAACAGAGAGGGTATTTATTAATATAATATTTGAATATTCGGCCAGGAAGAATAGGGCAAAGGGACCTCCTGCATATTCGATATTAAAACCTGAGACTAATTCGGACTCTCCTTCTGTGAGGTCAAAGGGAGCACGGTTTGTTTCTGCTAAAGTAGAGATATATCATATTATAGCTAAGGGTCATGCTGGGATGATTAATCAGGTGGTTTCTTGAGCTAGGTTGAATGTGTGGAGTGTAAAGCCACCGACGAAGATAACAAGAGCTAGAAGGATTAGGGCAAGTGTGACTTCATAAGAGATGGTCTGTGCGACTGCTCGAAGAGCCCCTATGAGAGCATATTTGGAGTTTGAGGCCCATCCTGAACCTAAGATGGTATAGACTGTTAAACTTGAGATAGCTAAAATAAAGAGTAGCCCTAGATTTAGATTAAGGATTGAGTGTGGAATAGGTAGGGGTATTCATATTAGTAGAGCTAGGGTTAGAGCAATTGTAGGGGTCACTAGAAATAAGAATTGGGAGGAGAAGGATGGTCGTACTGGTTCTTTAGTAAATAGTTTGAGTCCATCTGCAATAGGTTGTAGGAGGCCGTACGGTCCTACTACGTTTGGGCCTTTGCGGAATTGTATGTAGCCTAAGATTTTTCGTTCGACTAGGGTAAGGAAGGCTGTAGCTAGGAGGATAGGAATAATAAAAGCTAGTGGGTTAATAATATAGAGTATAATAAAGTTTAACATTAGTTAAGGAGAGGAGTTGAACCTCTGAGTTAAAGAGCTTAGGTCTTTTGCATTTGCCAGGCTCTGCCACCTTAACAGAGACCATTGTCTTTGGTTTAAGTGTGGTAACCTTTACCTGTTTGAGTTGGTTTCAATAGGTTGGATTGAAGCATACTTTTAGGCATGGGCTTCATTTTTCCGGTCCTTTCGTACTAGGAAGAATACCATCATAGATAGAAACTGACCTGGATTGCTCCGGTCTGAACTCAGATCACGTAGGACTTTAATCGTTGAACAAACGAACCCTTAATAGCTGCTACACCATTAGGATGTCCTGATCCAACATCGAGGTCGTAAACCCTTTCTGTGATGAGGGCTCTTGGAAAGGATTGCGCTGTTATCCCTAGGGTAACTTGGTTCATTGATCAGGGGGTGTCCCCTGGGTCATTGTTCGTTAGATTTTCTATTAATTGGAATGGTAATTCTAATTTTTAAGTGATTATTCACACGTTCGATAAGGAGGTTTTATTTTTCTCCTTGGTCACCCCAACCAAAAACAAGTTAAGTTAAGGTTTCTTGTAGATATTTATACCCGAGGGTTATGATATTTGTATCTAGATAGAAGTAACTTAAGTGTTTGAAGCTCCATAGGGTCTTCTCGTCTTATGTTTGCATCCTCGCTTCTGCACGAGGAGATTAATTTCATTGATTGGAAAATAAAGACAGATAAACTCTCGTAATGCCTTTCATACGGGCCTTCAATTAAAAGACAAGTGATTACGCTACCTTCGCACGGTCAAGATACCGCGGCCGTTAAAAATATCACAGGGCAGGCGGGACCTCTTATACATATGGGGCAAGAGGCGATGTTTTTGGTAAACAGGCGGAGTTTGTGTTTGCCGAGTTCCTTTATTTTCTTTTAATCTTTCCTTTGAACACTCCTGTGTAGGGTTAACGATTGTTTAAATGGGATTTTCTTGTTAGTATTTTTATACCATAAGAGTCTCAATTTTGACGTCGGTTAATTATCAGTGAGTTAATTCTACCTGACTTACACTGGTGTTGTTGGAGGGGTTTGTCCCCTTATTACTCATTTTAGCATAATTTCTTTTATAGGGTTTATAAAATAGCCCAATAGGTGTTATAGGGGGTTGTGAATTAAATATAGGAATTTGTTGGTTTTTTATTAGTTTGAGCTATAACGCTTGCTTTACAGGTGGCTGCTTTCAGGCCCACTGAGAATAATTCCTTGGAGATTATAATCATTACCCTTCTATGAAAGTTGTTTCTTAGTTCAAAAAAGTTGTACCTTTTTTGAATAACTATTAATTTTTACAGTTAATTTAATAAAAGGTTTTAATTGATTTAATTGAAAAATTAATGCAGAACTTAAATTCTTTTTTTGGGCAACCAGCTATCACTAAATTCGGTAGGCTTATCACCGCTACTTGGAAGTCTTCCCTCTCTTTTGCCACAGAGGTGGGTTGGCTCTAATATGCTGCTTCGAAGTAGCTCATTTAGTTTCGGGAGGTCAGACTAAGGGTCTTCTTGCCTAGTTGTTCTTACTAAATCATGATGCAAAAGGTACGAGGATCTATCTCTACTTTTTTATACTTTAATAATTATTTCATTTCTTTTTCAGCTTTCCCTTGCGGTACTAATTTGCTATAGCTCAAAGGTTCTGTTCTATCGCCTATACTAGGAAGGATAAAATGTTTTAAGATTAGGGATGTTAGGTTTATGTTAGATAATAATGGGATATTAGTTAGTTTATTTTGGCTAGCTTTATGGTTCAAAATGACTCGAATTGCACGGGTATCTTCTCGGTGTAAGGGAGGTGCTTTACTGTTTTAGCTACATTTTGGTTAATCCAAGTGCACCTTCCGGTACACTTACCATGTTACGACTTGCCTCCTCTTGTTTTTAATTTTTTTTATAAAAGTGAGTAGTTGTTCTCGAGGAGAGTGACGGGCGGTGTGTACGCACTCCAGAGCCGGTTTCAGTATAATGTTCTAAAGTTTACTTACTGCTAAATCCACCTTTAAGAAGTCTTTCATGCTTCTGTTCGTATGTTCTCTGTAGAGAGAATGTAGCCCATTTCTTCCCACTTCATTCGCTACACCTCGACCTGACGTACTGAGGAAGGGTCATTATGCTTACTGTTAAGCCCTCACAGGGTGAGCTGACGACGGCGGTATATAGGCGGAAAGAGCAAGAAGTGGTGAGGTTGAACGCGGATTATCGGTTATAGAACAGGCTCCTCTAGGTGGGTTTGGAGTACCGCCAAGTCCTTTGGGTTTTAAGCTAGCGCTTGTAGTGTTCGGGCGATATATTAAGGTAATTTTATAATACAATGTTTACGGTTAAGCATAGTAGGGTATCTAATCCTAGTTTGGGTCTTAACTATCGTGAGGTCAAAAACTCTTTTTTATATAAAGTTACTTTCGTAAATGATGTTTTTGAACATGAGAACGTATGACAGTTTGATGTCGTCTTAACTTTACTTTTGGAAAGATTTGTTTTAATCACCCTTAACGCCGTAGAATATTAGTTTATGTCACTCGTATAACCGCGGTGGCTGGCACGAGATTAACCGACCATCTAAACTTTAATTGACTCAAGCTTACGCTTATAGGACAATATTTATCACTGCTGAGTTCCCTTGTGGGTGTGGCCGAGCGAGGTGTCATGGGCTACCTTTGAGGGTGTGCCTGATACCAGCTCCCGTCTGAATTGTTGGTTTAGACGGGGCGTTCTCACCGGAGTGCTGAGACTTGCATGTGTAAGTTAAGTTAGAACTAATACTGGGGCCAGGACCAAACCCTCATGCTGGTGAAAAAAGTTAATTCTTGTCTTGGCATCTTCAGTGCCATGCTTTAAGTTAAGCTACACTAGC